CCTCCCCCTCCCCTTTTTCTCTTTTTTCCCTTTTTTCTAATTTTTCGAATAAGGGACGAAAGAGAAAGAAAAAAGTGGATTCAACGTCTGCGAGACTCGGGTTCAAATTCGAATTAAATGAATAGAAATTATAGAGATATGGGGGTAGAGTAGGAAATTGCGGGTCTAGGGCACGAATACAAGATCTTTAACTTATGTCCTTCGTGTTGAAATAGAGTTTCGAAATCATTGTTTTACTTATTATTTACTATGGCTTTGCTTTGATTTATTATTACTTTATTGATTTTGATCTTTTAGAGTTGGATTTCAAGTTAGTAACTTCTATTTTTTCCTTCCTTTCTTTTTCTTCGTTTCGAATCAAAATAGAAGAGTTGAGTAAATCAAAAATCCAAAGGAGGTTCATGGCCAAGAAGAAAGATGCGCGAGTAACGGTGATTTTGGAATGTACCAGTTGTATCCGAAACGGTGTTAAGAAGGTGTCAACGGGAATTTCCAGATATATTACTCAAAAGAACCGGCACAATACGCCTAATCGATTAGAATTGAGAAAATTCTGTCGCTATTGTTCCAAACATACGATTCATGGGGAAATAAACAAATAGATCGAACCAAGTATGTCTTATCTTTCAAAGGGAAAAAATTCCATTATATTATATAGAATTATATAGAACATATTGAAATAGAAAATAATCCTATTTGTTTGGGGTTAAAATGACAATTAAGAAATAGGATTTTCGGGATAATAAATAAACTAAACAAACAAACCATGGATAAATCCAAGCGACTTTTTCTTAAAAAAAAGAACAAAAAGCGATCTTTTCGTAGGCCTTTGTCCCCGATTAAACCGGGGGATCGAATTGATCCGAAAAACATTAGTTTAATTAGTCGATTTATTAGTCAACAAGGAAAAATATTATCTAGACGAGTGACTAGATTAACCCTGAAACAACAACGATTTATTACTCTTGCTATAAAACACGCTCGTATTTTAGCTTTGTTACCTTTTCTCAATCATGAGAAAAAATTGAAAAGAACCAAGCGGACCGCTAGAACGACTGGTCTTAGAACCAGAGAAAGAACCAAGCCGACCGCTAGAACGACTGGTCTTAGAACCATAAATAAATAGGCTTATTCTTTGTTCACTTGAATCAGAATTTCAATCCGAACTCAAACGCGGATTGGTGTTTTGTTCGACAAATCCGAGAATCCAGATTTGATTCTCGTGTCGTAAGAAAAAAACGAATCGCAAAAAAAAGATTTTTTATTGAACGCGTTCATTTTTTTTGACTACTTTAGCATATTTTCTCATAGTAATTTCCACTCCCCCTGTCCGGAGTACATTCTCCGGGCAACTCTATTTACAATTATTCCGGTGTATTCTACTTCTTTTCTGATTTCGTTGGAAATTATATAAAGACAATTCCTACTTGCTATAGTTATTTGGGCCAGTATTTTACGATTAAAAAGCAACTGTCTCTTGTATAGATCATGTATGAATTTACTATAACTATAGTATAGTACCCTTTCTCGAATTGCTGCGTTTATCCGAGTGATCCACAAACGACGAAAATTTCTCTTTTGCTTATCCCTATCCCGATGAGCCGAAAACAAAGCTCTTATTTCCTGTTCAGCAATAGTTCGAGTAAGTCTTGAATGCGTCCCTCGAAAACTTGATACAAATGAACCACTTTTGGTTCTACGTCTCCGAGCTCGATATCCGCGTTTAGTTCTGGTCATTGAATAAATAAAACTTTGACGAATAACTATTTCTTTTCTTTCAGTTATTCTTTTCCCCGTCCTGGTCTATTAATAATCAAACGGATTTTTCCAATGTATAAAATACAAATTCCAATGGCTTTGGCTACTATAACCTTCCCGACCACGATTTTTTCTTTGTTTAGGTATTTTACTAAAGAAATAAGAAATTTTCTTTTGCTAGGTGTCAAAAATAGAAAAATAAATATAAATTGAATGGATAAAGAAATAGTGGGTTCCATCGTTTCTATGGTTATTTCTTAAACGGTGAGGTCTTCTCTATACACCGGAGCCTTTACTTCATTTAATCAATCTTATTGGTAACTTGTATAGTTCACACCACACTTTTTGGCTCTACCCCTGAATTACTCAGTAACAGGTCTTTCACACTGAGACCCACCTATACAGTAACGGTATTTAATTATGAAAGTTAGCTGGGTAGCTGACCCTCGTAGTCCGTTCTTGACCGAGTGAGAACTTCATTTTTCTGTTTTTTTTTTTTTTGAATTTCAATAAGATTTCCTCCGCTTAATGGATAACCATTTGCTACCAATGGAGAATTGCTTCTCATCTTAAATTCAGTTGATTGGATTTGCACCAATGGAAACCATAAACTTTCTACACAATAGAGGGATTGATTTGCTTATTTTAGTTTTAGATAGTGAATGGAGTTCCTTCTTCCATTCTATCCTATTCACTGGTACTCATCTTTCATACTGGAAAGCGGTTTTCTTGCTTTTTTTGTGTCAGTTCATGATCTAAACGAGTCGCACATACACCCTAGTACATGTTCCTCGACGCTGAGGACATCCCCGAAGAGCGCGGGTTTTCACGACATTTCGAATTGGCTGTCTTGCATTTCTAAGAAGTTGTTGACTAGTTGGCATATTGAATCATATACGTAATGGGCTGGCTTAGATTGATCCTAACCGGATCATTATGAATTTTTTCTAGTTAAAAATACGAATAGTAAAATCGGAAATAAAACCTCAAATCACGGATTCGCGCAAAATGGATTTTATTTCTCTAATAGAAGTAAGCTCGGAGATAGGATCTCAATTCATGGAAATTCAAAAATATGTTCTCCTGCTATAAGATCAACAAGTCCATACTCTTGGGCTTCTATTGCTGACATAGAAAGGTCTCTTTTCATGTCAGCCTTTATTGTCTCGTATGATTTCAACGTCGTTTTGCAAAAACCATCTATGATGATGCGGTGCATTCTTTTTATTTCCTCCATTTCCAGGAAAAGGTTTACCTCTTTTTCGTCCAAATAAGGACTAGAGGGCTGATGCATCATTACCCTGATGAGAAAAGGATTCTCTATCTGCTGTGTGAAACGAACAGAAAAGAAAGATAAAGAATAATAGGAAAAAAGATAGAATTGAACAACCGTACGGGCATCGTCTTTTGTGCATTGCATACGGCTCTACAATCAAATTGAAATTGACCCTTACTTTCCATTCAAGAAAGATAAAAATAGAATCTCTCAGCCCCAGATGGGTAAATGATCAAATTGCCACCCTTCCTTTCGGAGAAGTTAAAAATACTATGATGGCTCCGTTGCTTTCTATTTTAAAATGGATTCTTTTTTTGTCTTTGATTCAGCAATCCCAAAGTTTCTTTTTGATCCAACCAAAAAAGGAAAAATCTTGTTTTTTTTCGCACTCTTTTTTTTCTAACATAAATATTGTTAAGAGCCCTTCGGTGTGAAAACAAAAAAGTTTGTGACGCTGAATTGGACTCCCGATAGATAATAGAAAATCGGAAATACCTTTTCTCTCATACTACTCTCTCGATACATAATCGAATCTTTTGAAAAAAAAAAACAATACAAAAAATTTTCATATCGAATTCGAAGTGCCATGCTATTATTACTTAATATTCATATGGCGAAGGCATAGTTTTCTTTTTTCTCTCAAATAAAAAAACCTCATTGGCGCCAAGCGTGAGGGAATGCTATACGTGAAGTTCCTCCATTCAGGATAAAACATGCCATTGACGCGGCTATTCCCATAACTATTGTCTCGACTGGTGCGAGAAGAGTCTGTATAGTATCATAAATGGCTATTCCATCTATTACTGATCCACCAAGAGAGTTTATAAAAAATTTAAACTTTTTGCTAGAATCCGCGAGACTGAAAAATACCAAAACACCTGTCATGATATTCGCGAGCTCTGAAGTAATTTCACCGCCTAAAATAAGCATTCTTCGTCGATAAAGTCCGAAGAGTAAGGAAAAATTCTATTCCTTAGAGGACCGTACATGCACCTTTTGATGCATACGGTTCAAAAAACAATTGCGAAAAAAACGAATCAATGTATAGATTCCAGTCCTCTTTCTTTTTTCCTATTCTCAGTTTTTTTCGAACTTCTAACGAAAGGGCTTTTTCTTCGATTTTTCAATAAAGACGAATTTTGACTTCGTTTCTTTCTTATAATAGAAAAATGTCAATAAACTTATCGAATTAACTTCTCATTGATGTATTGTTTCATCGAGATTCAATCCAAATCACGATGGTATTTTCTTGTTCCTGAATGGATCTCTTTCATCTTTTTAGGTTTATGCTCTACTCCGGGTCAAGATCCGCCCGATTTTGATTTGTACATATAGGACAAATCGTCCCATCACCATTTCTTTTTGTTATGACTTTCTAAATAACAAACAGGAATCATTTATGATACACGTAGTAATCATAGATATATTCCCAATTGGGTTTTTGCTAAACGGAGCCTGGATACTTCATTTTTTGAGTCCAACCAAAGCCAACCATAAATTATTCTAATTAAGAATAGTATTCTGAATTCCCCCAAACAATGCATCTAATTGCACTTCACGCTCCAATTTTTTGATGATTCAATTTATCTTTCTTGGGCGAAACAGAGGATCTCTCGATCGGGGGAGAGAACGGGGAAATCCCATATGACCCAATAGATCTGACAAGTCACACTATAAGTCAGTCCACTCTGGCTCTTCATCGTCGTCAGCATTTAGAAGCGGATAGGGTATTTTCGGAAGACCAACAGGCATGAATTAAAAGAAAAAAGAAGGAAATACTCTATTTCACTTTGATATGGAAACGTAACAATATGGTTTTATTGTCTTTATCATATTGGCTTTATCATATTTATTTTATCCATAGATTAGAAAAATTCAGAAAGAAAGACAAAATAAATAAAGGAAAATTTTTATGAATAGGTTCTTCTAATGATCAATAAGGATGGACGCATTTTCTCATAGAAAA